TGTTTCTTTTTTTCTTCAAATCCAAAAAATGCTTCTTACTTTATACATAGGTCATCAATTCAGCATTGGATAAAAAGGGATGAAATGCCCACTTTTCGAATCCAATTTTAAAGGGTTCAAATCATTTTATCAATATGAGTGCTATATATCGAAAAAATTTCTAACTATAAATTTCCAACCCATCTATGTATTAACATATTAATAGTGGTATAAAGAGTACCATTTTGCATCTGGACTTAAAACGGTTTAGCTTTAACCATGTTAATGGTCCCACATTGTTGGTTGATAGAGAATCAAAGCCAAGTGGATTTACCAACAAATTACGAAATGCTATGGTTCTTACATATGATTTCTTAATTTATTCAGAAGTAATTCGTGGGATCGTGCACCCTTCTTTCCTAGTTATAATATAACTAATTCCTAGTTATAAGTTATAACTAAAAAAGTGCATCTGGTTGGATCCAGCCTATTCTTGAAATAAACAACTCGCACACACTCCCTTTCCAAAAAAGATCAATACACCGAGCACTACACTTAGATTTATTAGATTTGTTGCTAAAATATCGGTATTAAACCCGAAACTCCCGGCGGATGGCCAGTGACCCAAGGAAACGAAAGAATCGGTTACATTTTGCATAGGATCTCCCTTTATAGATAGACTAAAAAAATAGAACAAAGCTAAGTTATTTTTGTATCACTTTGTCCCTATTTTTTTGTTTCAATTAAAATTCCCAATAAGAATAATAATTATTAGAATTAAGTACCAGGTCCCTGTGAAATACCTCGTTTCAACATTTCCAAAAATGGAAAAGGGTTCCGTTGGACTAAGAAGGGGAAGGAAGAAAGCGAGTCGGTATGCTAATTCCTCATCCTCAAATCAGTCCTTCCCAGAGTTATTGTCTTAACGAATAAATAATTGTAGGAGCGAAATTATATATAATTTGAAAAAGCAAGTGGCAAGTCTAAGGCCATAAAATAAGAAAAATTATGGGTATTTAAAAGATTTCTAGCATTAAACTAAACAAAAGGATTCGCAAATAAAAGCGCTAATGCTACAACCAGCCCATAAATTGTTAAAGCTTCCATAAAAGCTAGACTAAGTAATAAAGTACCTCGTATTTTTCCTTCCGCTTCAGGCTGTCTCGCAATACCTTCGACAGCTTGGCCCGCAGCAGTACCTTGACCAACCCCAGGTCCAATAGAAGCAAGCCCTACAGCCAATCCAGCAGCAATAACGGAAGCGGCAGAAATCAATGGATCCATGATAAGTTCCTCGCAAAAAAAAAAATGGTTAATGATACAATCAAACAATGAATTATAACTTAATAATTATTATTCCATCGTTAATATTCATCCAATACAAACTAAGAACTTCGAATTCAATTAATCATATTAATAATATTATTGAATCATCCGAACTACTTCAATATCTCTTTTTTAGTTCCTATTCTCTACGAATTGTGAATTCATATGACTTTAGTTGTTCCATTTTTTGTTCAGAACCTTTCTTTGAATTATTTTTCTTGATTTATTTCATTCAATTCAAAGTCACAGAACAGACGAAATGGAAGGGCTTCCATTAGAATCCCGATCGAAATTCACACTAATCGGGCACATTTTATATATCTTTAGTTCATATATAACTAGTCAATTATCACATATACATATCTTTCTTACATAATGTAAACCAATTATCCGTATCTTAGATTCATTAGATTCAATAGGATTCTAGAATCCTTTTTTGAAACATCCCCAAAAGTTGGCTTATAGCCATTATATTAAATATACCTAGTTTGACTCCCTCTCGTAACTAAACTTTTTTTTATTCTCGTTTTTTTGTAAACTAAACTATTTTAGTTATCATTATCGCACATAGATACAGTATCTAAATAGACGGATTCATTATGTAGAATGTCAAATTAATAGAATGTATAGAAATATCAATATCAGTATTTGATTAATCTAAGTCCATACAATTCTAATTTTATTGTTTAATATAATTTTCTTTTGGTCAATCGTTGTTGAGTTGAATGAAATCCACTGAAATGGTTAATTGTTCCATAGAAGATCTTTTTTTTTGAAATTGCACATCTTAATACCATAAGAATTCTTATTCAAATTATAACTACTACTATTTACTATTGGGATTGGCTGAATAATATAGAATATTCATTGGAGGGAGGTATATAAAGGGCCAAACCTAAAATTTAGGAAAGAGATCTTTTAGATCTCCCCCCCCCTTTTTTTACAACAATTCCCTTCTATCGTAATCTTTTTTGCTATTCCTTGTTGTTTTGGTACTCTAGATGCTAGATGGTAATCTAGCATATTTTATGCGACTTAAATAGATTATCTTGAGCCAGACATACATTACGTTTGGCTACGCTAAGAAAAAAACGACTAGTCAATGATGACCCTCCATGGATTCTCCTATATAAGCCGCAGCTAAAGTTGCAAAAATAAGAGCTTGAATACCACTTGTAAATAATCCAAGGAACAT